TCCTCCCCCAATTGATACATGATGCTATCTATGATATATCTTCTCTATAAAGGACCAGAAATACCTTGTTTACGTATCATTGGGAAGTGCATTAACATAAATACGGCAGTAAGAAGCGGCAAGACAAAAGTGTGTAAACTATAAAAACGAGTCAAAGTGGATTGTCCCACACTAGCACTTCCGCGCAATAATTCTACCAAGGGTGATCCTATTAGAGGAATAGCTTCAGGTACACCTGTTACAATTTTCACCGCCCAATAACCAATTTGGTCCCGAGGTAAGGAATAACCAGTTACGCCAAAAGATGCGGTCAATACAGCCAAAACCACACCTGTAACCCAAGTCAATTCGCGGGGTTTTTTAAATCCACCGGTGAGATAGACACGAAATACATGCAGAATCATCATTAGGACCATCATACTTGCCGACCATCGATGAACGGAGCGGATTAACCAACCAAAATTAGCTTCCGTCATTATGTATTGAACAGAAGCAAAAGCATCAGTAACGGTCGGACGGTAGTAAAAAGTCATAGCAAACCCTGTAGCCACTTGTACTAAAAAACAAGTAAGTGTAATTCCCCCTAGACAATAAAATATGTTAACATGAGGAGGAACATATTTACTAGTTATATCATCCGCAATCGCCTGAATCTCAAGACGTTCTTCAAACCAATCATAGACTTTATTGAGATAGGTGCAATTCCCCCTCAAAGAACCGTATAAGAGACTTTCATCTCGTACAGCTCAAGCAAAAACACCCAAATCCCGGTTAGAACGGATAGGTAATAGAAAGTTTGAAACTTTTGAATTTCCGATTCACTCTTCTCTGACGATAGGAAGGAAGAAAAATCCAAAAGCTCTTCTTTGTGGTGATAATACCAAACTCTCAAGTCGGCTCAATTGTCTTTATCTTCATCCTTACGGGCCTCTTGAATGCTCTCTTCCCTATCTTTTTTGTATGTCAATGTCGCTTTTATTAGTTGTTTTCTTTATTATTAATAGGAATTCTCTTGTTAAGACCCTATAGAATCGAGTAAAACCCCAGATTCATACTAGAACCACGATGATTTGATAAAAAGACTAAGCTAAGCCTAAAGATTCCCTGAGTAAGAATGATTGGATCATCGCCTATATTCACAAATAGATAAAATGAAGAAAAATCCAAAGAAACCTTTGGATTTAAGTCAAAATAGGCATAAACAGGTCTTTGAAAGAATAAAAATCTTTCCATTTCTAAATTCGAATTCTTTGAAAAAATCTTTGGGGATCCGGCCGCGAGGTCTGAATATTAAGTATGAATCATAGTTCAAATAGTTCGTAATCGATTTCATATATTCCGTGTTTCAGATACTAGAAGAAATATCCGACGAAGTAGAACCATCTCTCTGAAGATGACAGACCGATTCTCTGTACTATCACTAGGATCCATTCTAACAAGTCACACACTCATATTCCAAAAAGACAGAAAGAAAGAAATTCCACGATCGAACTACCAAAAAAGAACGATCCGAGCTATAAAGATTCCTTTTGTATTGAAAAGCTAGGTTGCGGTTCTTATAGATCTAATTCATTGAAATTCCATCCAATAAAACGGAAGAATTATAAATCTCCAAAATAATAGATAGAAATACCGCAAATAGGGCCATTGCGACACCCATCAAGGGTGTCGTTCCCCACCCCGGAGCGACTTTACCATATTCCGAATTCAACGGTTTTAATAAACTCCCCACATTAGTTCGTTTTGGACCAGATCGAGAATCATTCTCAACAGTTTGTGTAGCCATAAATCCTAGTGTAGTCATTGAGATCTGTTGACTTTGTATACCCTTCCGTTGTAAATAAATGATCTTAGCCTAGATCCATTGCGTTCTAGAAATTTTATAATAATGGAAACAGCAACCCTAGTCGCCGTCTTTTTATCTGGTTTACTTGTAAGTTTTACTGGGTATGCCTTATATACCGCTTTTGGGCAACCTTCTCAACAACTAAGAGATCCGTTCGAAGAACATGGGGACTAGTTGAAGTAATGCGCCTCCCTGGGAGGCGCATTACTTCAACTTCAATTAAGATGATGAAAAAGAAGTTCATTTTTTAGTTGGAACTTTAGGTGGTTCTCTAAAAAAGATAGCGAAAAAAATGATCCCTAGAGTTGAGACTAAGAGGAATGTATAAACCAATGCTTCCATAGATTCGATCGTGATTTACAATTATAGCTTCCAGACCTATTTGTTTTTTGTTTCTTTTTCTTTTATGGGGGACCTTCTCCTGGATACCGAAAGAGCACGAGACAAAAAGGGCGAGTCAAATCAAGATTTCTCTCCTACCCTCTGCCAAGATCAAAATCACTAACCAATCATAAAACGAAAATGGATTCGAAAGACATCAAAAGGGGGTTGTATCAGACTACTTGTCTTCTTGTAGTTGGATCTCCAAGTTTTTGGAATGCTCCAAATTCTACTTGAGCATCCAAATCTGGGTCAATACCGGCAAAAACATCTCTGAACAGGGTTCTAGCACCATGCCAAATGTGTCCGAAGAAGAAGAGCAAAGCAAATGAAGCATGTCCAAAAGTAAACCAACCTCTTGGACTGCTCCGAAACACACCATCAGATTTCAAAGTAGCACGATCTAATTCAAAAATTTCACCTAATTGAGCACGTCTAGCATATTTTTTTACAGTCGCAGGGTCATTATAACTGACTCCATTGAGTTCGCCACCGTAGAACTCAAGAGTTACACCTACTTGTTCGACACTATATTTCGATTCTGCCCTTCGAAAAGGAACATCCGCTCGAACAATCCCGGCTCCATCTACCAAAACGACCGGAAATGTTTCAAAAAAAGTGGGCATACGACGTACAAAAAGTTCACGCCCTTCTTTATCTCTAAAGATAGGATGTCCTAACCATCCGACTGCTATTCCATCCCCGTTATCCATTGAACCCGCCCTGAATAACCCCCCTTTTGCCGGATTATTGCCAATGTAATCATAAAAGGCCAATTTTTCAGGAATTTTAGACCAAGCTTCTGATAAACTTTGATTTTCGGCTAACCCAGTACTAACTCTTCGATATATCTCTTGCTGGAAGTACCCCTGATCCCATTGATAACGAGTAGGTCCAAACAATTCAATGGGGGTAGTTGCTGAACCATACCACATAGTTCCGGCAACAACAAAAGCTGCAAAAAAGACAGCAGCGATACTACTGGAAAGGACAGTTTCAATATTGCCCATACGCAATCCTTTGTATAGGCGTTGAGGTGGTCGGACGCTAAGATGGAATAGGCCTGCTAAGATGCCCAATGTCCCAGCCGCAATATGATGAGAGGCTATTCCTCCCGGAACAAAAGGATCAAAACCCTCGACGCCCCACGCTGGATTTACAGATTGTACTTTTCCAGTTAGTCCATAAGGATCGGACACCCATATTCCAGGACCATACAAGCCTGTTACATGAAATGCACCAAAACCAAAGCAAGCCACCCCCGCGAGAAATAAATGAATTCCAAAGATCTTAGGCAAATCCAACGAAGGCTTTCCTGTACGTTCATCAGTAAATATTTCTAGATCCCAATACACCCAATGCCAGATAGCTGCTAAAAAGCACAAGCCAGAAAAGACAATATGCGCTCCAGCCACACCTTCGTAACTCCAAATACCCGGATATGTTATAGTCCCTCCTGTGATACCCCAACCACCCCATGAATTGATTATTCCTAAACGAGTCATGAAGGGTATAACGAACATACCCTGTCTCCACATTGGATCAAGAACGGGGTCCGAAGGATCAAAAACTGCTAATTCATACAGAGCCATCGAACCGGCCCAACCAGCAACCAGAGCTGTATGCATTATATGAACAGCAAGCAACCGGCCGGGATCATTCAATACGACAGTATGAACACGATACCAAGGCAAACCCATGAAAATACCCCTTTCTCAAAGAAAAAAGACACTACGCAACTTTATTGCATTGGAAAAGACTTATACTCTGACGATCTTATGTCCCCCTCGCCTCGGTGGATTAGTTCAGAGCAAGGGTTCATATTTGTTTTATTCTAGTGGGAAGAATTCTTCCCAATGAAACAATTCCGTTCGTAGGAAAAAAGAGAAGCAGATTTATTCTATACTCGATAAGTACCAATACGCAATGGGACGGTTGAGGCCTTTTCTATGAATGAATAGGCCCATACTTGTTCATCATTACAGGGGTCTATTTTGAATAATTCATGAAAGAGATTATCATCTTCCCACAAGTTTAAGTAGATGCGCGATCTAGAAATCTTCTTTTTCCGAGTTGTAGAAGCGGGTTGTGTTGGAATCCCTTTTTCATTTGAAGGAATTAGTTCGTCGTCCAGTAAGAAGTAAGAGTATTAAATTGTATTCGATAAAAGAAAGAAAACAAAGAATTAAATAAGTGTAAGCACTAGGGGATGCACGCATTGTTGTATTAGATCGAAATACCTCGGTTCTTTCTTGACCTAACTAGAAAGACGAGGCTTTATCCTATAGGACAGCTAAAAGATAGAACCTAGAAAGCAAAAGCGAATAAAAATGACTTGTCTTAGAATCTAGTTGAACCAAAAAACTATTTGATTTTTCGAGTGATCGTGTGATAACTTTTTTCTTCTCATTCATTCTAAATATTCTGTGAATGAACCAATTACGTTACGGAATCTAATATATAATGAGTTAAAAGGAACGTAAACGTTTGATTTTGATAAGATTACTCGTTGTTCTAAAATATAAAATAGCTTTGATCCAATACAAAAATAAATGATCAAAATAGGAATACTTTTCTAACTTTATTCCTTAATGAGTAAAAAAAAGTTTCCTTTTTTCATGAAGTTAGACCAACCTGTTCTTATTCTTTCTGTCTAAGTTGATTTGATAATTTCCTCAAGAGTTGCTCAATCAATCCCTTGATTGCAAGTACAGGATGGGGTAGATGTCGTAGATAAGGAACCCACTTCTTTTTATATGCTTGTCACTTTATCTTTTTTAGTATTGTCTATAATAAGAGATGAATCAAAAACTTTCAATTTAGTATTTTTGGTTATCTCCTCTTTTTTTGTACAAATTGAAACTTAGGGAAGTGCTTTTTTATAAACTTATGTATAAAAAGACCGTATTTCATTGAGCTCCCTCATGCCTACTATAACTAGTTATTTTGGTTTTCTACTGGCGGCTTTAACTATAGCCTCCGCTTTATATATCGGGCTGAGCAAAATACGACTTATTTGAAATTCATATTTGAACGGTACAAAACTCAGCAAAAGAAATCGTTCTGCGAAATTCTGTGTACTCTATAATTACTTATCGTGTCAATTGCCAATTCTTGGTCATTGAGATTGATGGTAATTCGGATTAATATTTAGGTATAGATATTACCTCTTTTTTTCTCCTTTCAAACAAATTGAAATGATTGAAGTTTTTCTATTTGGAATCGTCTTAGGCCTAATTCCTATTACTTTGGCTGGATTATTTGTAACTGCATATTTACAATACAGGCGCGGCGATCAATTGGACCTTTGATTAATAACCATCGCGTTTTTGATTGACCTCCTCCTTTAATATCCGGGAGGTCAAATTCAGTCAAGTTAGCGAAGCTATTTCAATCTAAGAAGAACGGAATCGCGCTCTGTAGGATTTGAACCTACGACATCGGGTTTTGGAGACCCACGTTCTACCGATCCTGAACTAAGAGCGCTTTATTATCAAAAAAATAAGCTTGGAAAGAAAAGGGTTGGATTCTTTTTGTAAGCTTAACGCATCTTGTATACGTATACTATTATAGTCTCCTAAGAATGCCAGATTATATTTGTATATGCCCAATTTGACCCGATTTCACCGAATCCCCCAGTACTGCTCGAGGGAACAGTAATAGGTAGGGATGACAGGATTTGAACCCGTGACATTTTGTACCCAAAACAAACGCGCTACCAAGCTGCGCTACATCCCTCCAATTAGTCTACAGTGTCATTGTAGAGAATTCCTGTCTTATTTTCCACATCGTTTTTTCTTCTAGCGATTCTATAATATAGAAATTCTCTGTCCATTTTGTCTTTTTGGTCTCATTTAACATATAGTATTAATAAAAGGCGTTAATCCATATGAAAGAAGGAACAGAATCCGTTGGAAAATTCAATGAGTGGGGGAATGCTCGATACCAAAAGGGCGTTTTTATGTTATGTGTTAAGAAAAATATTTACTGGATTAGTGTACGTTTCAATTTGAATTTGGGATTCCGTGTACAATTCTAGTACAATTATAAAAGGTCCTTAACTACCTATGCGTCTGATCATATATGTATTATCATTATGTATTACAATAAAATGAAGGGGGTTTTCAATGCGAGATCTAAAAACATATCTTTCCGTGGCACCGGTACTAAGTGCTCTATGGTTCGGGTCTTTAGCAGGTCTATTGATAGAGATTAATCGTTTTTTCCCAGATGCGTTGACATTCCCCTTTTTTTCATTCTAGTTATTATTCATTTTAGTTATTGACGTGGGAAGGAATAAAGAAGATTAGAGATACAATTAAATATCTGTCACTAATAAGTCGTTCTCTCTATTTCTCTTTTCTCTTTTTTCTAATTTTTAGAAGAAGGGAGGAAAGAGAAAGAATAAAAGTGGATTTAACGCCTGTGGCACTCGGGTTCAAATTAGAAGTATATAAGAATCTACGAATATAGGAATGGAAGTAGAAGAGAAAATGTGGGTCTAGGGAAGAGGATTATCCAAAATACTGAAAGGAAGTCCTGTACTGTGCTTTGAAATATCGTTTAGAAATTTTTGGATCTTTTTTTAATATATTGCTTGCAACAAAATTTTTCATAATTAGATTGCACGTTAGTAATTTCTACTTTTTCTTTTCTTCTTCCTTTCAGATTGAAAGGAAAAGAGTTGAGTAAATTAAAAATCCAAAGGAGGTTCATGGCCAAGGGTAAGGATATCCGAATAACGGTTATTTTGGAATGTACTACTTGTGTTCGAAAGGGTGTTAAGAAGACATCAACGGGCATTTCCCGATATATTACTCAAAAGAACCGGCACAATACGCCAAATCGATTGGAATTGCGAAAATTCTGTCCATATTGTTACAAACATACGATTCACGGGGAGATAACGAAATAGCTCGAACCGAGAACTTGCACCCTCCCTAGGAGGGGAAAAATGACATTCTCATTATTTAATTATATAAGATAATTTCAATAGAAAGAAAGCAAATCCTATTTCTTTTTATGTATTCTAATTTATTTTCGAGATCCAGCCGAAACAGGATTGTCGGTTGAAAGGACTAAACTAAACAAACCATGGATAAATCGAAGCGACCTTTTCTGAAATCGAAGCGACCTTTTCTGAAATCCAAGCGATCTTTTCGTAGGCGTTTGCCCCCAATCCAACCGGGGGATCGAATTGATTATAGAAACATGAGTTTAATTGGTCGATTTATTAGTGAACAAGGAAAAATATTATCTAGACGAGTAAATAAATTGACCTTGAAACAACAACGATTAATTACTAGTGCTATAAAACAAGCTCGTATTTTATCTTCATTACCTTTTATTAATAATGAGAACCAATTTGAAAGAAAGAAGTCGACCGCAAGAGCCAGAAAGAAATATAAGTCGACTGTGAAAGATGGAAAAAAAAAAGGAAAAGGCGCCCGTGAGAGACCAAAAAAATAGGCTTACTCTGTCATTCATTTGAATGAAAATTCACGCCCGAACTCAAAAGCAGATTGCTGATTTGTTCGACAAATTCGACAATCCGGGTTTGCTTCTCGTGTCGTAAGACAAAAACAAATAAAAAATCGGATTCAGAAGTCAACCTCAAAAATTTTTATTGACTGTCTTCAGTCCTATTTCTTTTGACTACTTTATTTTATCATTTTTTATTCATTTTTACTCTACTTTCCCGGAGTTCATTCTCCGGGGAACTCCATTTAAATTACTCCGACAAATTCCTTCCAATTTCCGTCTCTTATGATTTCCTCGGAAATTAGAGAAAGAAAATTTTTATTTGCTATAGCTATTTGCGCAAGTATTTTACGATTAAGAGACAACTGTCTCTTGTATAGATCGTGGATTAATCTACTATAACTATAGGATAGCCAGCCCTCACGAATTACTGAATTTAGTCGAGTGATCCACAAACGACGAAAATTTCTTTTTTGCCCATCCCTATCCCGATGAGACGAAGCCAAAGCTCTTATTTCTTGTTGAGGCTTTAAACGACTTCCCTGAAAGCTTGATACCAAGAAACGCGTTTTTATTCTACGTCTTCGAGCTATATATCCCCGACTAGTTCTGATCATTGAAGATGCATAAATGAAATTTTGCCGAATAACTCATTTGTCCGTTCTCTCAGTTATTCTTTTTCTCCTTTCTAGTCTATTAATAGGCAAATCTCTTTTTCCAATGTATAAATTCAAAATTCCAACGGCTTTGGCTACTCTAACCTTCCTGACCACGATTTTTCTTTTTTTCGGCAGTTCACCTCGAACTTGGAAATGGTATTCTACATTCTACTAAGTATTCAAAAGATAATAAGAAATAGAAATTAGAAAGAAATAGTGGATTCCATCGTTTCTATGGTTACTTCTTAAACGGTGAGGTCTTCTCTATACACCGGAGCCTTTAACTTCAATTAATCAATACTAGTGGTAACTTGTATAGTTCACATTCTTTCGCTCTACCCATGAATTATCCAGTAAGTAGGTCTTTCACAACGAGCTCTACCTATACAGTAACGGTATTTTATTTTGAGAGTTGGCTGGGCAGCTGACCCTGTTAGTCCGTTCTTGTATCTTGTAAGAGGGCGAATCTTTGAAATTTTAACCAAGATTTCCTCCGCTTAATGGATAAGCATTTGCTACCACTGGAGAAGTCTTAACTTGAGGTCATTGGATTTATACCAATGGAAACCAAAAATTTCATACACAATGAAAGGCATCTGATCAATTTTTTAGTTCTAGATCATAAATGGAGTTAGTTTTTCCATTCTATCCTATTCACTGGTACTGATCTTTGATACTAGAAAATTGTTCTCTTTCCTTTGTTCTAGCTCATGATCTGAACGAGTCGCACATACACCCTAGTACACGTTCCTCGACGCTGAGGGCATCTTTTCAGAGCGGGTGATTTTGTGACATTTCTGATTGGCTGTCTTGTATTTCTAATAAGTTGTTTAATAGTTGGCATGTTGAATTATATATAGAATAGAATAGTTTAGATCGATCCGAACCGGATTACTCCTAGTAAACTCGGTCGGAGGGGGAGTCTCAAATGATGGATTCACTTGAAAAAAACAGGCGAAAGCCTATAGCATCAACAATTCCATACAAGCGGGCCTCTTCTGGTGTCATAAAAACATTTCTTTCCTGGTCTTCGTATATTACCCAGTAAGGGTGGGGCATTCTTGATACTAAAAATTCTGTCATCCGGCGACGTATTGCCATCACTTGGGATCCGTCCAGCCATTGTTCATCCGGGGATTCTTCACCAGTATAAGCACTAGCTGGTTGATGGATCATTATCCTAGAGTGAGGGCATGCTAGACGTTTAGTCAATGATCCTGAGGCCAAGGCAAAAGCTGCCATGGAAGCGGCCACTCCCATGCATGTTGTATGTACATCTGGTAGCACTGCGCCTATAGCACCATGAATAGACAATCCATAGATTACTCTTCCCCCCGGAGAATTTATATATATAAATTGCTCCTTGGTATTATCGTCCATATTGAGATATATCATAAGGCCAACAACGTGATTCGTCGTCTCGATAGTAAGCTCTTGGAATAAAAAAAATGCTCGTTCGCGATAAAGTCGATCGTGTAAATCAAGCCAAGTTAGCTTCTTTTTTTCTTCTTCGTCTTCTTCTTCTTCTTCTTCTTCTTCTTCTTCTTCTTCTTCTTCTTCGTTTTCGTACTCCCAGTTGTCGAGGTCGAATTGGCTTTCGACTTTATATGATTTGTCGGCGAGTTTGTCTTTG